ACAATAAAACACTCTGAAAGGCCCACATACGACGAAATTTGATTGTTGTTGTTGGAAAAAGAAGAAGACCCAACCCTAGGAATATAGGAACGGGAAGTGGAATGAAAGGTATAATCCACCCATATTGATATGTTTGTTGCATAAAAAGTTTTTTTATTCTTAGTTTCCTAATTGATTTTTATTGTTTCCGATTCACCATATCTTACCTCTTTGATAGTAATAACTAAGGGGGAAAATATGCACTAAGTAAAACTACCAAAATTGATAATTTTTCTTATTTTTTTACTTAATTTTTATTTGTTTTTCTTATTTTCTTTTAAATACTTCAAATATTCAACTCAAGAAATTACAATTGGTCAAATCTTATGAAACATAGTAATTCCTATTTTTTTTGAAAGTGTAACATACTCTCTTGTACGATGTACGAGGTTGAACGGTTAAGGTAATAGAAAAGGAAATGCATTTTTTCACTTCAGTAAGAAAAATTTTGGATCTTATCCTTATTTGTATATTTTATCCCATCTAAATTCAATGTACAACACTGAAACGAGGCAGAAAAAAGTGCAAAGTTGGGTTCTTTTTATTTAAGAAATTTAAGCTCAACAATTTTGATTTCTCTAGCACAACCAATTTGCTGGATTGGATATAGGGTTTAATAAGAAAGAGTCGCAAATAAACATATGAATTAATAAAAACTATTTTAAGTTGATTCTCAGAAATATAAAAAGTGAAAAAAACCAAACGTTATATATTTTTATTATATATTGATATTCTATATTTTTTATGAAGGGAATATTCATTTTTTATGAAGGGAATATTCATTAGTAAATAAATCGAATGAATATATGAATATAATAGTAAGGAAGAACTTCTTTTGAACAATACATGTCTTTCACATCCAACTGGAACAACAAGGAATTCTTTTTAAATGGCAGTTCCAAAAAAGCGCATTTCTACATCAAAAAAGCATATTCGTAAAAATATTTGGAAAAGGAAGGGATATTGGACCGCTTTAAAAGCTTTTTCATTAGGTAAATCTCTTTCGACTGGAAATTCAAAAAGTTTTTTTGTACAGCAAAAAAAAAAATAATAATAATAAAGTTAGAATAGCCTGAATCCCTTAGCCATTGAAAAATTGCCTCATTTTTCTTTATTAAATCAACTCACTAGATAATGGAAATTGTCAATTTTATCGGAAATAGAAAATGAAACTCAGCTTACTCTTTTATCTTTTATTTTCATTTTCGAGTCGTCAATTTTAGATTATTTACTAAATACAGTAAAAGTAAAAAAGGGAAAGGGTTGGTTCTTTTTTTACTGAATTTAGTAAATACAAACACCCTTTTTGATAAAATTGATAAAAAATAAAAATGTTTCTGACAAACGAATGAACACAAGAAAAGGTTTTTTTGCGCGGATTTTGGCATTTCCAGACCGGGGAAGCTTAGTTTCCCCGTCAATACACTTTTTGTTATATTTACTAGAAAAAATATGACAATTTTTGGTTTTATCTCTTTTTTTTATAGACTATAAATATTTTCAGGAGGGGTCTTAAGATATTTAGTTAATTGAATTAACTAAAAGTTTAAAATACTTTCGAATAACTTTATTATTTTTGATTGCGAGGAATTAATATATAAATTACTCATATATCTCCTTGAATTAAATCAAGAACTTGGTAAGAACTTTTATTTTAATAGGAACAATTTATCTAGTTTGGATGTCTTCTTTTTCTGTTTTTTCTTCATTGATAACCTAAAACAAATTCTTTTGTTCCATTTGATTTCTAAACTCTCGACAATTGTTTATTCATTGGCTATTATAAGTTCAACACAGGCCGCTATGGTGAAATTGGTAGACACGCTGCTCTTAGGAAGCAGTGCTAGAGCATCTCGGTTCGAGTCCGAGTAGCGGCATGTCATCTTTTAAAATCTTTTACTTTTAAAAAGGATAAATAGATTCTATAATAAATTCAACTCTTGAGTTGTATTTAGGCAACGCATTTTTTAAGATTTTGTATGATATTTTCAACCTTAGAACATATATTAACTCATATTTCCTTTTCAATTCTTTCAATTGTAATTCTAATTCGTTTAATAACCTTTTTTTTTGTAGATGCAGTGGTACAATTATCTCATTTGTTCGAAAAAGGCCTGCAAGTTAGTTTTTTCTGTATAACAGGATTATTAGTTACGCGTTGGATTTATTCAGGTCATTTTCCACTAAGTGATTTATACGAATCATTAATCTTCCTATCATGGAGTTTTTCTCTTATTCATATAGTTCTACATTTCAAAAAAAATAAAAATTTATTAAGCATAATAACGGGTTCAAGTGCTATTTTTACTCAAGGCTTTTCGATGTCAGGGCTTTTAACGAAAATACACCAATCTTCAATACTAGTACCTGCCCTTCAATCCGAATGGTTAATAATGCATGTAACGATGATGATATTGGGTTATGCGTCCCTTTTATGTGGATCGTTATTATCAGTAGCACTCCTAGTGATTACATTTCGAAAAAACATAAATATTTTTTTTCTTTTTTGTCAAAGTAATTTTTTAGTACACGATTCATTTACCTTTGGTAAAATTGAATACATCGGCGAAAGAAATAATCTTTTAAAAAAAAAAAAAAAATTTTTCGCCAAGAATTATTACAGATCACAATTGATTCAAGAATTGGATTTTTGGAGTTATCGGGTTATTAGTTTAGGATTTCTATTTTTAACCACAGGTATTCTTTCGGGAGCAGTATGGGCTAATGAAGCATGGGGGTCATATTGGAATTGGGACCCAAAAGAAACGTGGGCATTTATTACTTGGATCATATTCGCGATTTATTTACATACTCGAACAAATCGAAACTTCCAAGGAGAAAATTCGGCAATTATAGCGTCTATAGGCTTTCTTATAACTTGGGTATGCTACTTTGGGGTTAATTTATTTGGAATAGGGTTGCATAGTTATGGTTCCTTTACTTTAAGCATATAATTAAATTCACAAATGTATTTTACGACTACAACAGAGTATGTGCATATAAAAATTTTGTGTGAACTGACATGAATCGTATGAATCGATACAATATTGTATAGATTCATACGATTCATATCCACGTGGGGTTAATTTTTATTTATTTAAAAATGACTTATTATAAATTTATTTCAAATCATAGCATTTTTAAGTTTAGTTATGAAAACCGTTTAGAAAAAAATTTGATAGAATAATTTCTACCCTGTCAACCGACAGTGAAAAAAAGAAATCGGGGTACAGACCAATACTTAGGACAGGTAAAAAGAGAGAAATCGAAAGAAATAACTCTCGTGGTCCAGAATCAAAAAAATAAGAGTTTTGAGCATTAAAAAGCTTGTATCCATAGAACATCTGTCGTGACAGAGATAATGAATAAATAGGGGTTAATAAGATTCCAATTGCCATTAGAAAAGTAATTAGCATTTTTGGTAGTAAAAAAAATTTTTGGCTGGTAATTATTCCAAAAAATACTATCAATTCAGCAACAAAACCACTCATACCCGGTAATGCAAGCGAAGCCATCGAAAAGCTACTGAACATCGTGAATACTTTTGACATTGAAATAGCTATTGCGCCCATTTCGTCAAGATAAACAAGACGTATTCTATCATAAGCGGTCCCCGCCAAGAAAAAAAGCGCAGCACCAATAAATCCATGAGATATTATTTGTAAAAGAGCTCCATTAAGCCCTGTATCACTTATTGAACCAATTCCTATAATTATAAAGCCCATATGGGATATAGACGAATACGCTACTCTTTTTTTTAAATTCCGTTGGCCAAGAGATGTTGAAGCCGCATAGATTATTTGGATTGTGCCTGCTATTACTAACCAAGGGGAAAACAGATAATGGGCGTGAGAAAAAAATTCCATATTGATACGAACCAATCCATACGCTCCCATTTTTAATAAGATTCCAGCTAGAAGCATACAAGTACTATAATGTGCTTCTCCGTGGGTATCTGGTAACCATGTATGTAAAGGTATAATCGGCGATTTGACAGCAAAAGCAAGAAAAAAACCAATATAGAATAGTATTTCTAAGGCCGCAGGATACGACCGATTTGCTAATATTTCAAAATTTAATGTTGGTTCATTAGAACCATATAAACCCATACACAGAACTCCCATTACTAGAAAAACGGAGCCTCCCGCAGTGTACAAAATAAATTTTGTAGCCGAGTACAGACGTTTCTTTCCTCCCCACATGGATAGAAGTAGATAAACGGGAATTAATTCTAACTCCCACATGATGAAAAATAGTAAAAGGTCTCGAGAAGAAAATGATCCTATTTGCCCGCTGTACATTACTAACATCAGGAAATGAAATAATCGAGAATCTCTAGTAACCGGCCAAGCCGATAAAGTAGCTAAAGTGGTGATGAATCCTGTTAGTAAAAGGGGTCCTATAGAAAGTCCATCTATTCCTAATCTCCAATGGAAATCAAAAAAACTGACCCATTTATAATCCTCCACTAGTTGTATTAATGGATCATCTGGTTGGAAATGATAACAAAATGTATAGGCGATTAAAAGGAATTCTAGGATGCATATACAAATAGTATACCAGCGGATAATCCTATTTCCTCTATGTGGAAAAAAGAATATTAAGGAACCCGCAGATATTGGAAAAACTACAATTAACGTTAACCAAGGAAAAAAATTCGTAGTAAAGACAAGATATACTTGGACCAGAAAAACCAGTGCTCATAATATTCTTATGAGCACTGGTTTTGTCGGTAAAAATAAAATGGGTTCAGTTCAAGTCTAGTTTTCTAGAGTGTATTAATAAGCTAGCCCCATACTGCGAGTTGTTTCATGCCATAAATAAACTCGAACACTCAAGAAATCTGTTGGACAGGCAGATTCGCATCTTTTACAACCAACGCAGTCTTCTGTTCTTGGAGCAGAAGCGATTTGTTTTGCTTTACATCCGTCCCAAGGTATCATTTCTAATACATCGGTTGGGCAAGCTCGGACGCATTGAGTACATCCTATACATGTATCATAAATCTTTACTGAATGTGACATTGGATCTATACTTTTTTGAACGTTATAAGATTCCGATCTGATAATCTTAGAAACAAACCATACATTTAGATATCAGACGAATCAACAAGCTGTCAGAATTTTTGAATCAATCTTTTTCTGGATTGCTTTAGTAGACAAGGCCAAAATACTTTGATTTAGTCTAGCTTTTTAACCAATATCATACCTTAATGTATTAACTCTACGAATTCGGATTTATTTAATTTATTTATATGTTTATATGTTTATATTTATATGTTTATATGTATTAAATTATATATAATATTGAATGTTTCAAAAATTCAAATTTATATAATTTATACTCATATTCAACAAATTGGATTCGTTGTCGTTAATACGAGATATAATAAATACTACTTACTCAACAAATAAATGCTACTTACTCAACAAATTGGATTCATTAATACAAGTTGATTTTCGATTACGATAAATTGCTGAAACAATAGCCGGTCCAATAGCTGCTTCAGCGGCTGCAATAGCTATAACAAAAATTGATAAGATTTCTCCCTTTAATTGACGATTATCAAAAAAATCAGAAAATGCTACAAAATTCATATTAACTGCATTCAGTATAAGTTCAAGACACATAAGGGCCCTAACCATATTTCGGCTTGTGAGCAATCCATAGATGCCTATACAAAATAAATAGGCACTCAAAACAAGTACATGTTCTAGCATCGTTAAGCAACTCCTTCTAAATCTCATTATTTTTAATCGAAAGAAGAATTCAACCGATTCGATTGAATCACATATAACAAATATGAAAAATTTTCATTGATAATTTATTATTGACTTATTGACGAGCTACAGCAATTGCGCCTATTAAAGCAACTAAAAGAATTATTGAAATAAGTTCAAATGGGAGAAAAAAATCTCTTGATAAATGAATTCCAATTTGTTGACTATTAATTATCAAATCTTGCTCCACAATCTGGTTTGATCCTGTAGTCCAAATAATCCCGTACCATGACGTATCTGGAATAGTAGTAATTAGTGAAATAAAAAGACTTATGGAAACCATCAAAGTAATTCCATCCCCAACTGTCCAAGGATTAAAATATTTAAAATATTCTGAACCATTCATGAACATCACAGCAAAAATAATTAAAATATTTATAGCTCCGACGTAAATCAGTAGCTGCGCAGCAGCTACAAAGTAAGAACTAAGTAGAATATAGATTAAGGATATACAAACCAGAACCAATCCCAGCGAAAAAGCAGAAAAAATGGGATTGGGAAGTAATACGACCCCTAAACCCCCTAAGATCAAACTTGATCCCAAAAAGACTAAAATAAAATCCGTTATTGGTTCAGGTAAATCCATTGAATTTAAATTGAAAAAAGATAGAACTCTAGGTATTTCATGACTTTATTGATCTGACCAAGACAAACAAAAAAGAAGAGACTCCGTTTGGTTTATTTTTTTGATACTTCTTAACTTAACTAAACTTAATTAAAACTAAATGGAAGTTGAGTGGGTGTAACTTATAGACAAATATTTGAAATACGGATTAAATTAAAATTTTAACCAATATCGTGATTGGTCAAACATTCATCAAACAAAAGCTTATTCTTTTTTGTTTTTTTTTTTGAAATCCAAGGGGAGCCTTTTTTTATATATATTTTTTTGAGGTGAATTCGAAATTGTTCGAATTGCGTAATCGTCAATTACTGATGTCGGTAACCGACCTAAAGCAATTTGATTATGATTCAATTCATGACGATCATAAGTCGAAAGTTCATATTCTTCAGTCATTGATAAACAATTTGTGGGACAATACTCGACACAATTACCACAAAATATGCAAATTCCAAAATCAATACTGTAATTAAACAATCGTTTCTTTCGAATATTACTTTCCAATTTCCAATCTACAACGGGTAGATCGATAGGACATACACGAACACATACTTCACAAGCGATGCATTTATCAAATTCAAAATGGATGCGGCCCCGGAAACGTTCTGATGTGATCAGTTTTTCATAAGGGTATTGAATAGTTATCGGTAAACGATTCACATGAGACAGAGTAATTGTGAAACCTTGACCTACGTACCGGGCGGCTCGTATTGTTTGTTGGCTATAATTCATCAACTCAGTTAACATAGGAAACATGTCGTGAATATGTATAAATTAAAAATACTTGCTTCTTTCTCTTGTTTGAGACAAGTCGTAAATAGAGACTATTCTAATACCTTAGAGCGAAAGAAGTTGAAACGAGGTTGTTAATAATAGATTACCTATAGAAATGGGTAAAAGAAATTTCCAACCAAGATTTAATAGTTGGTCCATTCGCAGCCTTGGTAAAGTCCATCTTGTAGCAATAGGAATGAACAAGAACAAATAAGTTTTACCTAATGTAATAAAGATACTGATTATCATTCCAAAGACTTTCCCCTGTTTATTTCTGATAAAAATGTCAGGAACAAAAAGATATGGGATTGAAAGATTCCAGCCTCCGAAGTAAATAACTGTTACAAATAATGAAGAAACCATTAGATTAAGATAAGAAGCAAGGTAAAATAAACCAAATTTAATGCCGGAATATTCGGTTTGATAACCGGCTACTAACTCTTCTTCTGCTTCTGGTAAATCAAAAGGTAATCTCTCACACTCGGCTAGAGCAGAAATAAAAAAAAGGATAAATCCTATAGGTTGCCGCCACAGATTCCACCCCCAAAAACCATATTTTGACTGTGCTTCAACTATATCAACTGTACTTGAGCTGTTAGATAATTATAGTCGATCAGAATTACACCGTTTCATCGCTATTCCAGAACCGTACATGAGATTTTCACCTCATACGGCTCCTCAAAGATCACAGCTAAATATAAGGGCATCTCATTATTATTTTATTGATTTTTCTCTTTTTTAGGATAGAGTTGAAACTTCTCCTAAGGTCCCAAATTAAATCAAAGGAATTCTGTTTGCTATAATTTTTTTTATTATTTAATAGTTATTAAAGAATGCTTCGGAATTGATCTTATCTTTTAATTTGATTAATTTCATGAATTGCATCTTTCTTTGTTGGTCAATAATTTAATCCTTGAATAAAAAAGAAAAAACTTTTTGTAAGAGAAACAAATAGATACTTCAACCTCGTATTTTCAATAACGAAAAAGAATTCGACGTTCTTATAAAAAAAAAGAATAAAGGTCAGGATATCTTTTTTTTGACTTCGTCTATTTTATTTCGCTCCTATTCTCCTTTCTCATATTTCTCATATAAAGGGATTTTCCCAAAAGTAAAAGATTACTTCGTTCGTAATAGTTATTTTTTTTTTCAACGGATAGGAGCATACTCTGAATCGGAATCGTGGGTAGTACTTATTGATCATTTCTACCAACTAAAAGCCCAATTAAAATTCCTTTTATGTATAGAAATGTTCTCGCGGATAACTTAGAAAATCCCTATTACTAATCCTTTGTGTATCTTAGTCTTCCTAACCACCCACTCAATTTTGTTCAACCTGAATTTCCTTTTGTATTTTAAATAAATTACCTATGTAATAGATATAAAAAACTACAGAGAATCGATCTTTTAAACCCGCTTCAAGAAGTGATCAATAAGTAACCAATCTTGGGGTAAACAGTCTCTACTACTTATGTTTGTGTTTGCTTTTACTTAATCCTCGTATATAGGAAATGAGAATTCATCTCTACTGCAAAATTAGAAGCTGTTTTCTTTCACCCATATAACTATTGGCTTTTATTCATCAACCTGAATGATCGAAGAAAAATGAAAATATATACTCAACCCCATTTAACTTAACTTTCTTATTAGAATTTAAAAACGTAGTCGAAATCCTTTCTTTCACCGAATCACACGTAGAGATATTGATAGTACACACAAAGTTAATGGTATTTCATAACTAATTGATTGAGCAGCGGCTCGCAGACCACCCAAAAAGGAGTATTTATTATTTGATCCATATCCCGACATAAGAAGTCCAATGGGAGCAATGCTTGAAATAGCGATCCATAGAAAAACACCAATACTAAGATCAGCTAGAACAAGGTGGTAGCCAAAGGGTATTACTGAATAACTTAATAAAATTGCTACAACTGCGATGGATGGCCCGATACTGAATAAACGAGTATCACCTCTAGATGGAAGAAGGTTCTCTTTGAAAAGCAGTTTTGTACCATCTGCTAGAGCTTGAAGAATTCCTAAGGGGCCCGCGTATTCAGGTCCAATACGTTGTTGTATACCCGCGGATATTTCTCTTTCTAACCAAACAATTATGAGTACACCTGTTATGATTCCTAATACAAGAGTAAAAATAGGGACAAGCGACCATATGATTCCATATACCCCCTTAAAATTGATTAAGTTTAAGGAGTCGAATCTGTAAAAAGAGTTGATAACTTGTATTTCTGTTGTATCCATTATCATTTTAACGATCAATTTCTCCCATAATGATATCTATGCTCCCTAGTATCGTCATAATATCAGCCAATTTCATTCTTTTAACTAACTGAGGAAGAATTTGCAAATTGATAAAACCCGGCGGTCGTATTTTCCATCTCCAAGGAAAAACACTCTGATCTCCTATTAGAAAAACGCCCAATTCGCCTTTTGGGGCTTCGACTCTCACATAAAGTTCTTGTTTGGACAATTCAAAGGTTGGAGAAGGTTTTTTACTAATAAATCGATATTCAAAATCATCCCAGTTGGTATCTTTTACTCTAGCAAAGCGTCGGATTTCTAAATTCTCATAGGGTCCCCCTGGAAGTCCTTCCAGAACCTGTTGTATAATTTTTACGGATTCTGTCATTTCACCGATTCGTACTAAATAACGAGCTAATGAATCCCCTTCCTTTTGCCATTGAACCTCCCAATCCAATTCGTCGTAACACTCATAATGATCAACTTTACGAAGATCCCATTCGATTCCGGAAGCTCGTAACATTGGTCCTGATAAACCCCAATTTAGTGCTTCTTCTCCACGAATAATACCTACGCCCTCAACCCGTTCTAAAAAAATGGGATTACGTGTAATAAGCTTTTTATACTCAGCAACTCCTGCTAAAAAAAACTCACAAAAATCTAAACATTTGTCTATCCAGCCATAAGGTAGATCAGCAGCTACTCCTCCGATACGAAAATAATTATGCATCATTCGCATACCTGTAGCAGCCTCGAATAAATCATAAATCAATTCTCTTTCGCGAAAAATATAAAAGAAAGGGGTCTGTGCACCAATATCTGCCATAAAAGGTCCGAGCCATAACAAATGGGAAGCTATACGACTCAACTCCAACATAATTACTCGGATATAACTAGCTCTTTTAGGTACTTGAATATTTCCTAATTGTTCGGGGCCGTTTACAGTTATTGCTTCTGTGAACATAGTAGCTAAATAATCCCAACGCGTTACATAAGGTAAATATTGTACAATTGTTCGATTTTCCGCAATTTTCTCCATCCCTCTATGTAAATAACCCAATATAGGTTCACAGTCAACAACATTTTCGCCGTCTAGAGTAAGGATGAGCCGAAGAACACCATGCATTGACGGGTGATGAGGACCCATATTTATTATCATAAGGTCTTTTCTTGTAGCCGACCCAGTCATAAGTTTTTTATTGATTCATTCTTCCATGAATTACTGAAAGTGAAAAGAAATTAATCAAAATTGAAAATAAAAAATTCGAAAAAAAGGAATAAAAAAAATAAGCACTTAAAACAACATGAATTTTTTAATTAACGAATTTTTGTCTCTCTAATACTCAATTGACCAATTAATTCTTTATAATGTGCTCTATTTTTTTTTGACAAATAAGCCAACAGTCGTTGGCGTTTTCCTAAAATTTTTCGCAACCCTCTCTGAGATAAATAATCTTTTTTGTGCAATTCTAAATGTGAAGTAAGCCTCCGTATCTTATTGGTAAAACTGAATATTTGAAATTCAACAGACCCTCTGTTTTCTTCTTTAGAGCTAACCGAAATGGATAAATTTTTGATCATAAAAGATTTTCCCTCTTCCAATTTTTTTAACGATATGGATTTGACTGATGGGTAAGAATAATGTTAGTAATTTTACTGTGGTATATACAACAATTTGAATTTATTTATCGGCTAGGGATTAGGGATATCGAATTCAAAATAAAATTTCATTCAGAGAGGAATAAGTACTTTTTTGCATTTCCAGCCATGCATAATGTGGACCTAAAATAAAAGAGATTCTGTTAATTGATTTCTAGGTCTAATTAATACGTTAGTTTTTTTAGAATCATATATTCGAACGGGCGATAAAGTGGCATACGCACAAATCTTTTTGCTCTCGTATACCCTACAGGATAGACTATATCTAGAGGATAGAATATATCTAGGAAAAGGGGACTACCAACAACGTTTCAACCTGGGATACATATATATCCTTAACATACTGAAACGACTGCCATTATTTGTATCAAACCAATAGCGATTCATACAAGCTAAATCCTCTACTCGATAATTAGGCCAAGTAAAAAATTTGACTTTAATTAATTCATTCTTCGCTTTATTAAGATGCTTATGTTTGTTCAAGAATTGATTACAGTCGCTCGCCTTGTAAAATACTGGATTTGTATTCGTATTTTTGGAATGGAAACAAATTTTAATTCTAAACTCTCTACGATATTTATGAGGTAAAATAGTTTCAGGAACAAGGAAATCAAAAGCATTCTTATCAATATCTGCTTGTTCTGGGTATCCTTGATCATTTTTGTGCTTACTCTTATGAACCAATGAAATACATAAAGTTTGATACAGAATAAATTGTCCATCGTTTTTTACAGACAGACGAGTGGGTTCGATAACTAATAGCCCCCTTTTGATCAATTCGACAAAACCGAAATTATTCTGAATTAGCAATATATCCAAGGTCATTTCTCTTCGCTGAATCGAAGATATAGTAATTTTTCTTGGATTTACCAGTCTAAGCAAAAGACAATATATTTTGATATTATTGATCATTTTTTGATTCAAAGTGTCACCCCATCTCAATTGAAAAAGTGAAAAACGTTTCAGTAATAAATCGAGTTCTACTTTAGTCTTGCTTTGATATTGGTTTTTCTTTTTATCCCCCTTTACTTTTGATCCTCTATAATGTTTTTCAATATCTTTTTGATAGTTTGTTGACGAGTGGGATTCAAGATTCACCCGTTTTTGTGCAGCTGATCTAAGATTTCCTTTGTTTGTCGGAAATGCTTTTTCTTTTTTATTTCTATTTTTTTTATTCGACGGTCTAATAGATTCAACTTCTTTGTTGTCAACGATGTTTTTATTTTCCCGGCGATCATTTTGATTTAGATTCCTTCGTAAAAGAAGTACTTTACTTGATATAACCCAAGGTTTCATTTTATATAGATTATAAACTATCAAAGATTCTGGGAAGAGCCAAAGATCTAGAGTTGAGACGGGACACTTTAGTATTTCCTCATTCATTCCCGTCCAATCTAAAAAGGTTTTGGGGGGGGTTGGTAACTTTATTTTAGGTTTTTTCGGAAGCATGAGATACAAAAGGTTTTTTTTTGCAATTTTATCAGTTATTTGATAATTGTTAGTCTTCGTCTTAGTATTTTGATTACTCTTGCCATCGATCTTGATCCAGTACTCAATAGCGATCTTTTGGCTAAGACCAAAATGGAGAGTTTTCCAATCAAAATATTTTCTATCGGGATTTTTTTCCATAGATTTTCTATTGCTTTTTCCTATATAATTAGTAATAGGACTGCTTCCCCATATATCAAAAAAGTTGTATTTATGCGTGTTTGAGTTGTAATAACTATCTTGTTTTCTATTTACTTGTGTTTCTAAAGTTGATCCATAAATAGACGAGTCCCTTTTCTTTTCATTTTCAGAATTACTAGATTGATATGATAAAAGATCATATCGAGAGTATTTTTTAAAATTCTCGTTTTGATTCCCTAAGGAATAGACTTCAACAGTGTTTTTTTTTTTCAACGAGATTAATCCATCTTTTTCATATGAACCTCTTTTGCAATTTTGAGCCATAGGATGTTGATAAGTTTGATTGCCCCGCCCTTTGGGTAGTAATCTAGACCCCCGAATCTCAGAGAAATTGTATTGAGAATGTCGTTTTAATTTCTTTAACCAGTTTTTCCATCGATTTGTTCCATAATTCAAGTGTTTCTTATGACTTAATTCCGAGTCAATTATCCCTTCAAACCTTTCAAAGGAATTTTTTATTTCAGTCTTAACAAAAAAAGGAATTCCATAATCGTGATATTTAAAAACATATCTTTTATCAACATGAATACCTTGAGTTTGTGATAAGTTGTAAAATACATATGCTTGTGACAAGTAGCAACATTTTTGTGAGTTTGTTTGATTCCTAATAGTATTAATTGACTTTTGTATAGTTGAAATAATCGAAATAAAGTGAATTGGATTTTCGTTTTTTTTATAAACTCTTTCTTCATCGGCTTCATTAATATTTATCAATTTATTGATAAATTTGTTTATTGAGTCGAGAAAAAATTGTTTAATGGGTTTGGAAAGATTAATGATAGACAAAAAAGGATTTGTGTATATTCTTTCAAAAAAAAATTTTCTAAAGAAATAGATTTTGGAGATTAAGCGAAGATTTCTCCGTTTTATTATTTCCAAAAGATTTTTTGAAGATTCTAATCTTTTACCTTTATAACTTCTTTTTGTAGCACTAATACAAATTCCTGTTTTTTTTTTTTTATCTTTTGTCATTCGTTCTATTTGATTCCGGGTTGTTATTGTCCTAGCAGTCAGATCCTTGGTTTTTTTTTCTGTCATTGTCCGATTTGAAAGTTGAATTTGACTAATAAATGATTCAGAAATTATCTCATTGATGCTTGTAGAATCTTTATTGTTTTTTTTTTTATTCGATTTATAGACCTTGCTTACACTTAAAAATAGGATTGGCTTTAATTTTGAAAATACTCTTATATATTTTTCTTTTAAAAATGAATTTTGTATAACCCAATTTTTTATTTGTTTTGAAACTAATTTCGTCTTTCCCCTTAAAGTTTTTCGAATCAAGAAATAGGTATTTTTCGATTTTCCAATATTTGTTTCCAATTCCTTAAAAATTGGTTTAAAAAAGGAAGATCGTTTTCGGGGAGAACCAAAAGGAAAATCGGTTTCCATCCCCCAAACTGTTAAAAAACAAAATTCTTTTTTGTTTTGCATTAGATTTCTATGAGAGGGTCGTAGTTTAGATCTGTGCCAAGGTTTCAGGTAGAAAGGAAATAGTATTTTTATCTGAATACCATCTCTTAACCAATTTTTCGGAAATTCAGTTTCCGATAATTGAACACCACTATAAGTACATTTAATATGCAGTTCTCTATTCCATTCCTGTAGATCCTCAAACCATTCGGGAACTTGCAATAAAACCGTACGTCCAATATTTTTTGCTATTATCAATGACGGCAATAGAATATATTTTCTAAAATTCGATTGAGTTATTAGCATAAAACCCCTTATTAATTGTCCAAGTGAAGTGCTATCCCATGCTTCAGCTATATCTACCCGGGTTTGCTCTTTTCGTTTGTTCTCTTCTTTTTTATCCTTTTCTTTTTTATGTTCTTTTTTTGTTTCTTCATACGTATTTTCCAGAATTTTGAAGTCGATCCGATTGTGTATCCAATTTGGAAAAATGACTTTAATAAGTCCGGATCTATCAAATGAAAACCAAGGGTATTTTTTGATTCTGTCCAAAAAAAGAGGAGAATGCACATTTGCTTGAAACGTTTCCCACATACAAATTTTACGTCTTTGAGCGCGGATAGAACCTTTAATTATTCCCCGGCGAAAATCAGAGTTTTGGGAATACTGTCTCAAAGCTACTGTCTTTCTTGGACTCTCGGTTTTATTATTATTAGTATTGTTAGTATTGGTTTTTTTCTTGATAGCAGTAAAAATCACTACACGTTT